GAAACTAGATATATCTAGTTTCTCTACTCTACCTGTTTCTCATTTATCCCTACGGAATACCAGACAAAATAGAACGATCTTAGAAGGTTGATAATGAAATTGATTTATTTTTCCAAGAAGAATGATCGGACTGATAGGGACAGCAAACAATTCATTATAACAAAAAACGAGTCTTATTATTCGAAACGCCTCGTGATCTTCAACCAATTATGAGCTTCAATATAATTCCCGGGAGTAAGTGCTATAGCTTGTTTCCAATACTCAGCGGCTTGGTCGAACCAAGCCTCTGCAATTTCAGAATCTCCTTGTCGAATGGCCTGTTCTCCCCGGTCGGAATAGGTGAGTCAATTCCTTCCCTTAGAACCGTACTTGAGAGTTTACTACCTCATACGGCTCATCACTTGGTATCCCCTTTGAATCTACCATATCTAATCTAATTCAACGAAGGTTATCATAGATCCAGAGACCCATCTCCTTTTTATCGGGTTAACTAAAAGAGATTAATTACATAAGTTTTAAACGAAAATTTGGATTACTAATAGGTTTTCGTTTTATCTTTTATCCAACCTTCTGAAGAATAAAACATGGGTATTTTTTTTATTTACCTATTTTATCGTTATAATTTTCTGAAAGGTAACTATCTCAATTTCATATAGAAATTTATATAGAATCCTTGAAAAAGACTTTTCTTCATAAGAAAGAAAAGACTTACTCTCTTTGGGATCTGATGCTACACCGCTGCTCCCTAGTGGATCAACTCTATTACATAAGTGGATTCCTAACTTTTTTCATATCATGACAATGATATAAGTAAGCAGTTCTTATTGTATCGGACCAAAACCTCGCTAATTGATCTTTACGGTGCTTCCTCTATCAATTAGATTCTTTATCCATAGAATAAAGTATCTAGGCATATCTATTTCTTCATTTGATATGAAGTTTTTTTCTTTGCTACAGCTGATAAAAATCGTTATTTTGAACGATGTATATGTAGAAAGCCTTTTAGTATTTAATGCTTTTTTCTTTTCCTTTCTATAGTAGAGAGAGTCGCACGTAATGACAGATCACGGCCATATTATTAAAAGCTTGGGGTAAGAATGGGTTTCGTTCTAGTGCTCGAAAATAATATTCCAAAGCTTTGGTATGTTCTCCATTACTTGTGTGGATAAGTCCTATATTATAGAGTATATAACTTCGATCATAGGGATCTATTTCTAGTCGCATAGCTTCATAATAATTCTGTAAAGCTTCTGCATAATTTCCTTCGGATTGAGCCGACATCCGTTACGGTCGTCATTCGATTCCACGAATCTCCGTTCCAGAACCGTACGTGAAATTTGAATCTCATACGGCTCCTCCTTTATGTACATAATAAGAATAATAACTTATTAAGACTTAAAATATTCTCGTTATAAACTGAGCGGGGCTAGTGTTTTTACAAGAAATCTCTAGCCAACCCTTCTGCAAAAGATTTTTTCTTACCATCCAAGCGTGTTAGGATTAGATAGAAATGAAATAGTAACTCCAACAATTTCTTTGTCCTCAACGCTCCCTAATTTACAGGAATTGGTCACTTCAACAATCTTCGACGGTTATACGGGTATCCAAAGTACCAACGAGATGGATGCTTGTTGTCCCAGCCATTCTTGTTAGCCCCAACCCTGATAAGGAGGAAGGGGTTAATCGGTAATAAATAACAAAGTTTTTGTGTTGTTGATTTCTAGGTGTAGTGCTTCTTCCCATATGCCCCCTATTGGTACTAGTGAAGTAGGATTAACCTGTAATATAGAACCGATAGGTGTAACCTTTCGCTCAATACTCCAATCGACAATTGAAGCATCTGAGGCGGCATTACTCGAGGATACACGACAGAAGGAATTGCTCTATTTATAAACTTCACCTTCAACAAGTGTAGATTTCTTTCAGTAATCTTTTTTCTTTCTATCCCAAATCGTGTGTCTTTGGATGATCAAAAAAGAATCAAATCGCACCATCTCTGTAGTAAGTAAATGCCTCTTTTTCTCCTGAGGTTGTCGGAATTATTCGTAATAAGATATTGGCTATAATTGAAAAGGTTTTATCAATAAAATTTCCATTTATCTGCGATCTAGGCATAGATAACAATACATTCTATAATTCTTCATTACCTCTCGTAGGAAAACGCTCCCACAAACAAAGGAATTGGACAGTACGAAATAACATAAAAACAGACTAATAAAATGAAATTATTTTTATTACCTGAACTGTGAAGCAAGGAACTTTCTTTTCTATTTTTATAGTTAGGGTTGATTTGATTGTTCGTACCTATCAAATAATCTAATTATGAATAACTCGCTAATCACTCGGGTTTTGGGCCATAATCATTATGTAGGAGAGATGGCCGAGTGGTTCAAGGCGTAGCATTGGAACTGCTATGTAGGCTTTTGTTTACCGAGGGTTCGAATCCCTCTCTTTCCGTACGTTACCCAATTCACCAATGTTACTGACCATAATGTCTCAAATAAGGGATAATATTATTCTAATAGTTATACGGTATGGGTTCTCTATCCCTAATTCCTTTGATACAAAAATATTGGAAAGATAAGTAATATAATTCTCGCTGCCGATCTATTCCTTCGTCGAAAATGAAGTAAGATTGCTCGAACCCTTGTTATTTGAGTGAGTTTTAAGTTTGACGAGAATAATATTCTACCACTAGCAATTCATTTATTTTCAAACCGACCCCCTTACTATCTATTATTTGATTGACTAGTCCTTTATATTGGACTGAGTGAAGAGTCAAATGTTTTGGCAATTCCTCATGAGGAGTTGAATCAATAGAATTTTTAATCAGAGCTCTGGATTTTTTATCATCCTTCGCTGTAATAATATCGCTGGGTTTGCAACGATAACTCGGTATATCTACTATCCGACCATTAACTAAAATATGCCTGTGATTAACTAATTGGCGGGCTCCAGGAATAGTAGAAGCCATGCTCAATCGAAAAAGGATATTATCCAAACGCATTTCAAGTAATTGTAATAAAACCTGACCTGTTGAACCTTTTGCTTTTCCGGCAATACGGACATATTTAAGCAATTGTCGTTCTGTAAGACCATAATGAAAACGCAATTTTTGTTTTTCTTCTAGACGAATACGATATTGGGATCTTTTACCGGAACGTGATTGGTTTCTAAGATCACTTCCAACTCTAGGTCTTTTACTAGTTAGTCCCGGTAAAGCCCCCAGCCGACGTATTTTTTTGAAACGAGGCCCTCGGTAACGCGACATAAAGACTCCTTATTTGAAATTCCATTTTACAGAATAAGTCTAAATTAAAACTAAACTAAATAATAACTAAAGGGAAATATTGTACTACAAAGAATAATGAGATAAATTGTATCAGACTTTGTTATTGTATATATGAAATATATAAATAAAAATGAAATATATAAATAAAAAAGGATCTTTTCCTTTCTTGATTTGGTCTGTAGAGACCTAATCTAACTCTTCCTTTTTTTTATTCCTAGTTGAAAGTTTCTACGACATAATAAATTGGGGACTCTTTAAAAATGGGTCTTTTCAAAAGTTTTTGATTTCAAAGAGACATTATCAATCATGTAAAAAATCAAACAAATCCATAAAAGCCGGCTATCGGAATCGAACCGATGACCACCGCATTACAAATGCGATGCTCTAACCTCTGAGCTAAGCGGGCTCACATACGCATAAGAAAATTGTACATTTCATAAGAATTTACTTGGATCTTATTTTCCCTAGTAACTATTCAGATTCATTCTTAGCTATTCATAATTCATATTATTATAGCAAAAAGAAATAAAAAAATCGACCGTTCAAGTATTTAATAATGTCGGGTAAAATTAGATTAAAAGAAGAATCTATATGTGGTATATATCTATCTCTATTGAATTGCGGATACAGAAATGATAGAATCATTTCTGATCCCATAAAATGGTTTCCGCAGATAGAGATGAAAGAAGATAGGCAAAAAATAGGAGGAAAACATATTCAATATAGGAATCGGCATCTAATGAATTCAAGGGTTCCATTGAAAGAATGAAACGACATCACAATAAGATCCTAATCGAAAAAAAAAGGGGGGGATATGGCGAAATTGGTAGACGCAACGGACTTAATTGTATTGAGCCTTGGTATGGAAACCTACTAAGTGAAAACTTTCAAATTCAGAGAAACCCTGGAATTAAAAATGGGCAATCCTGAGCCAAATCTTCTTTTCCGAAACCAAACCCAAATACAGGGGTTCAAAAAGCGCGAGGATAGGTGCAGAGACTCAACGGAAGTTGTTCTAACAAATAGAGTTTACTATGTTGCATTGACAAAGGAATCTTTTCATCGAAACTCCAGAAAGGATGAAGGATAAATCTTAATAAACATATGTATACCTACCGAAATAGTATATCAAATTATTAATGACGACTCCAATTTTTATTTTAAAATGAAAGAATTCTTAGGAAGCGATTCCGAGTTGAAGAAAGAATCGACTCTTCATTGATAAAATAAGTGTCACTCCACAGTCTGAGAGATCTTTTGACGAACTGAGATTAATCGGACGAGAATAAAGATAGAGTCCCATTATACGTGTCAATACTGACAACAAGGAAATTGATAGTAAAAGGAAAATCCGTCGACTTTAGAAATCATGAGGGTTCAAGTCCCTCTATCCCCAAATCCCCCAAAAAGTCTTATTTGATTACCTAATTCTTTTTTCGTTTTTTCTTTTCATTAGTGGTTTCAAGCTTGTTATCTTTCTCATTCAGCCTATTATTTTACAAAGAGATCCTATTAAAATTGGATTCTCTTATCACAAACTTAGAAAGTCTAGGGACTGTATAAGACTTTAATAAAAACCCTTTTTAGTGAATACCCTTTCATTTTTTTAATTGACATAGCCTCAAGTCATATAGTAAAATTAGACTGATACGTAGAGGATGGTCGGGATAGCTCAGCTGGTAGAGCAGAGGACTGAAAATCCTCGTGT